ATGTAATGTAGGAGGCAATGCAAAAATAGAATTTGAAAAAAAATACAAGGGAATGAACGGGTATCGGATTCGATTTCTATTCGTTTTTTTGAAGGAGAGGATAAATCAACTCAAAAGAATAGAAATCTAGAAGCTCATTTCTTAGATACTTTGTCTAAGAAAGTTTTTACCCATCTATCAAATAAAAATAGATGGGATATCTCTCTAAAAACCGAGAGGGCTAATATGTATTATGATCTAGACTCTTAATGAATTTAATCAAAATGTATCTCGATTCATATCAATTACTTTATAGAGGCTCAGCCAAATGAATCGTGTGTCAGGAACCAGATTTGAACTGGTGACACGAGGATTTTCAGTCCTCTGCTCTACCAGCTGAGCTATCCCGACTAGTCCCGATACTGCATCCTCATTTTACTAGAGAAGTTGGGTATATGTCAATTGAAAGGATATTAGAAAGTCTCGTCCAGATCCCGGAATTTATTGGATCGTTAAACGAACAACTTAGTAAGTTTCAGGATGAATAAAAATCTCCATTTTGAATCATTCAAATTCAAATGGGGATTCCTTGCTCAAAGATGGTCATTTGTACATGTATACTCTATCCCACAAAACTCGTGAGAAGAGAAAAACCTTTCCGCTCAGAGCGGTTTGTAAAAGCGTAGGTGAATGGGAAAGAGAAGGAATTTGGAAGCGCTAACGAAAAAAAGGATCAATATAAAGAAAAGGATAGACTCAAGCGTTAGACAGCGAAATGGGCTCTTTGGGGATAGAGGGACTTGAACCCTCACGATTTCTAAAATCGACGGATTTTCCTCTTACTATAAATTACATTGTTGCCAATATTGACATGTAGAATGGGACTCTATCTTTATTCTCGTCCAATGACTCAATTCTTAAAAAGATTTCTCAGACTCTGGAGTGAATGATTTGTCTCTTCATTCTTCAATCTGAATCGATTCACAAGAATTCTTCCATTTTTCATATAACAAATATAGATTCGAGTCGTCATTAATCATTTGATATTTTATAGTATTTCAGTACGCATATCTTACCTATGTATATTATATAGGGTTATCCTTCACTCTTTCTGAAGTTTCAAGAGAAAGATTCCTTTACCAACGTAAGACAATCAACTCCATTTGTTAGAACAGCTTCCATTGAGTCTCTGCACCTATCCTTTTTGATTTTCGCTTTCCGAACCTTGTTTTCAGAAAACGGGATTTGGCTCAGGATTGCCCATTTTTGTTAATTCCAGGGTTTCTCTGAATTTGAAAGTTCTCACTTAGTAAGTTTCCCTACCAAGGCTCAATCCAATTAAGTCCGTAGCGTCTACCAATTTCGCCATATCCCCCTTTGAGATTAGGATCTCACTGTGATGTCCTTCCCACTTGTCTTTTATTTCTACCGGCACTATTGAATTTAGTAGAGACTTATTGCTCTCTCGATAAAGTCTTTTCTCATCTTTGCTTTTTGGTCCAATCAAAAACGATTTTATCATTTATGTCTCTACAATTCAATATAAGTGGATCCGTCCCATATATCTATCTGTCCTCCGTCCGATCACTTTTCTATAGTAATGTTCATTACTTAAACGATCGATTTTGTGTCCTAAATTCCACCTTTCCGAATGAAAGCGGCGGAATGTCTCATTTGTTATAACTAAGAATTCCCTTCAAGAATTAGAATTTGCAAGATAGATGATAGGGAAGAAAAGAGAGAAGGGTAATCAAAAGAATTTCAAATGTCGGTTGAATTCAAAAACAAAAAAAATTTTGAATATTTATCATTTCTTATTCAATAATCTATAATATTATGGTGAGAAAGAAGTCGAAATTCGATAGGCCCAAATGAATCGTTATGTTCTATAAGATTTCCGATTTTTTTTAATTTGATATTTTCTTGTTTTTGATTCATATTTATTATAAATAAATCAGAATTTTTTTAAAAATTGTATTCTATATAGTTAATAGCAAGCTCTATATAGTTAATAGCAAGCAAGGATTCTGAGAGTTTATTGAATTCCTAGGCGTGTCGAATTTGTCGTATGTCAGCCTACTTAGCTCAGAAGGTAGAGCATCGCATTTGTAATGCGATGGTCATCGGTTCGATTCCGATAGTAGGCTTTTCTCTCTTTCTTTTTTTGATTTTTCATCATTGAGAATGTCCTTTTGAAATCAAAGACGAGTGAAAAAAATGTCTTCCCCTTTTGCTAAAAGTCATCGATTTCTATTAGGTTATAGGAACTTCCAACTAGGACATAAAAAGATCCTTTTCTTTTTCTATATCTATATAGAGAATATAAAGTAAAGAGCTGGATATTTCTTTATCCAATTCATCTCGTTATTCTTTAATAGTACATTTCGTTATTCTTTAATAGTACATTTCGTTATTCTTTAATAGTACATTTCGTTATTCTTTAATAGTACATTTGAGTCAATTTCACTTCATTTCTCATTTAGTTCAGTTTGAGTTTAGTTTTATTCTGTAAAATGAAATTTCATCAATAAGAGTGAAATATAAATAAGAGGAAGGAGTCTTTATGTCACGTTACCGAGGACCTTGTTTCAAAAAAATACGCCGGCTGGGGGCTTTACCGGGCCTAACTAATAAAAGTCCCAAAGACCGAAAAGATCGTAGAAACCAATCGGGGTTTCGGAAAAAATCCCAATATCGTATTCGCCTAGAAGAAAAACAAAAATTGCGTTTTCATTATGGTCTTACAGAACGCCAATTGCTTAAATACGTTCGTATCGCCGGAAAGGCCAAAGGTCCAACAGGTCAGGTTTTACTACAATTACTTGAAATGCGCTTGGATAACATTCTTTTTCGATTGGGTATGGCTCCGACTATTCCGGGAGCTCGCCAATTAGTTAACCATCGACATATTTTAGTAAATGGTCGGATCGTAGACCTACCAAGTTATCGCTGCAAACCCCGAGATACTATTACGGCAAAGGATGACGGAAAATCTAAAGTTCTAATTCAAAATTCTCTCGATTCCTCTCCTCACGAGGAATTACCAAACCATTTAACTCTTGACCCAGTGCAATATAAAGGATTAGTCAATCAAATAATAGATAGTAAATGGGTCGGTTTGGAAATAAATGAATTGCTAGTCGTAGAATATTATTCTCGTCAGACTTAAACCGAACGAAAATCCAAAATTTTTCTAATAAGGTAAAGTAATAAGGTAAAATGCGGACAACTTTGCTCCTTTTCGGCGAAGTAAATTAACCTAAGGTTAAGAGAAAGAAGGGTTTGAGCCGTATTTTTCTCTTATTTCAGTATCATAGATCGAGAGGGAGATTTTCTTTCCGTATCTCCCCCTTTCTTTCCAGTTTTTTACGTGCCACAGCCATTAGGAATAGAGAATCTATATCAAAGAACGGTCTAACTGGATGGAAGACTGATATCGATTCTTATTTGATCTATTGTGGTTAGTAAGATCGGTGCGTTGGGTGAAGGTACGGAAAGAGAGGGATTCGAACCCTCGGTAAACAAAAGCCTACATAGCAGTTCCAATGCTACGCCTTGAACCACTCGGCCATCTCTCCTACATAATGATTATGCCCCAAAAACCGAGTGAATTGCGAGTCATTTATCTGAATTATTGGGTAGGTCCGACTAATCAACTCTAACGATAAAAAGCTATCAAAATAGAAAATTTTTGATACAAGTCAAAGAAAGATCTTTCCTTTGAGGCTCCCGAGATAAAGAGAAAATTGCTTTACTTGTGAAAACGATTAACTCTTCCTGTTTGCCAAAACAAGGTTCTCTTCTTTGTCGGCGTATCCCTTTCTTCCCGATTCAATCACGAAATTCTAAATTTGAACAAATCGACCGATTGAGGGATCTATATTTTTTAGACGCGGATTAATGGATCTCTTTAGATCATCATTCTAGTTAGACTACGATTTGATACCCTAAGACTTCTCAAACTCCTTTCCAATCCAGGTTTCGAGTTCTCAACAACAAACCCCTAGGCCATCGATCTAGTACAAATTCCTAAGCTATCTTTTCTATGGGATTGTTTTTCTATTTGGAGTGTCTCGTGTATCCCCGCTATGTACACAAGACAAAATAAAATAGGCGGTTATTCTCTTCTCATCATAGACTGATTATGAGTATTCGATCCTTTTTCTTCTTGGGATCCTAATTCCATCAAAATTTCATAGAAGGCACATATTTTTTTGAATTTTGACTGACTCTATTTTTATGTTATTTCGTACTGTACCATTCTTTTCGTTGTGGGATCCTGTTTCCATGAGAGAGAGGGAATGCTAAGAATTTTCGAATGGATTGCTGCCTATGCCTAGACCGCGGATAAATGGAAATTTTATTGATAAAACCTTTTCAATTGTAGCCAATATCTTATTACGAATAATTCCGACAACTTCAGGAGAAAAAGAGGCATTTAGCTATTACAGGGATGGTGCGATTTGAATTTTTTATTCCTCTTAGTCTTACGAGAAAGACACACGATTCGGGATCGGGATAAAAAGAAAAAGAAATCTACGCTTGTTGAAGGTAAAGTTTGGAAATAGAACAACTCCTTCTGTTGTGTATCCTCGATTAATGCAGCCTCAGATACTAAGTTTGAATTGTCGATTCTAGTATTGAGCGAAGGTTTATACCTATCGGTTCGTTATTACAGGTAAATCCTACGCTACTAGTACCAATAGGTAGCATAGGGGAAGAAGCACTACACCCCGGAATCCATAACACAAAAACTTTGTGAGACATTATCCCTTTCCTTAGCAGGCTCGGGACTACGAAGAATGGTTGGGACAACAAACATCCATCGTGTTTGTATTTTGGATACCCGTAGAACCATCGAAGGCTGTTGAAGTGACTCATTCCCGGAAATTCGGGGGCGCTGAGAACAAAGAAATTGTTGGAGTTATCATTTCTCTCTAGTACCAATATGCTCGATGTTAAGAAAGGATCTCTTGCAGGAAGGTTGGCTAGAGATTTCGTGTAAAAACACCAGCCCTGTT